GTAAAAATAACATTGCCATAAATTGATAAGGTAATATTTCCATTTACTCATCAGGAGAGGCGTGCCTTTTGAGCCCAAAAAGGCTTTTCCTTGATACCTAACATAATGAATAAAAGGATCCTTGAACAACCCTAGCTTGGATTGAATAGAAAAGCCTTCTAGAAGAAGTTTTTTTATTTTTCCATAGAAATGGATTCGCTCAAAAAAGACTCCAAAAGATGTTGATCGTAAATGAAACGATTGGTTACGAATAAAACCGAGTATGGATTCGGATTCCCATACATGAGAATTATAGAGGAACAAGAAAGATTTTTGATTCCTTTTTAAAAAAATGGAAATGGATTTCTTTAGTGTAATAAGACTATTCCAATTATCATACTTGTAAAGAAAGAATCGGACTAAATGTAACGAAGAAGCATCTTTCACCCAGTAGCGGAGGGTTTGAACCAATATTTCGAGATGGATGGGAGGGGTTATTTCTATATCTGACACATAAGTTAAATGTACCAATTGGTCTTCTAAAAAAGGAAATAAGGAATGAATTGAGCGTAAATTCTGAAATTTTACTATTTCTTTCCTTTCGAAGGAAGATTCAAGTCGTAGAGAAAATAAAATTTCTATAATTACTGAAAAAACTTCTGATAGCATTTGAGAATATAAATTCTTGTTGTGCCCCCAAAATGCATTTTGCTTCGAACCACCATTAGTATTAGTAAAAAGAGCTAGATGATTCTGTTGATACATTCGATTAATTAAACGTTTAAGAAGTAGAAAACTGAATTTTTTGTCATAATCCACATTTTCCAACAAAACGGACCTATGATCATGAGCAAATGCATAAATATATTCTTGAAAGATAAGTGGATATAGGAAGTCATGTTGACGAGACTTATCGAGTTCTAAATATCCTTTAACTTCCTCCATTTAAAATAGAAATTCAATTTGAATAAAAGATAATGGATTTCGTGGATTATCAAATGATACATAATGCGATACAGTCAAAACAAGGTATTAGAGGAATAGAAAGAATAAACACCTAAAGAATAAACACCTCGGAGATAGTAAACTCATCAACGGACTCTCTATCCTCTCTTTTCCATATAAAAAACTTTGATTCATTATAGGATAAGAAGGTGGTTAGAAATCCTTTATTTTTCCAACTTAACCGCTCTTTTGATTTTGGAAAATGGATATTTATCAATATACGGCTTCTTTTACACAGTCATCCCCACTCTAAAAGGGAGAATAGTTAGGATTTTTTTTAATGGATAATCCATTCATGGGAGAAACCTTTCCCGGAGCAGGCACTAATATATTTTTAACGTATAATTAGATCGGGTAGTCATTCAAATTACGAAGATAAGCACGTGGCTTTTTGTTTCCCTACAATTGGAGCCAAAGGGCTCTATCCATTTATTCACTTGACCCAACTTTCAATTCATTTTATTTTGCTCCAAGAATGCAAATCAGGACCAAACTTTTAAGAATGAAATATTCTCAGAATTCTCTATTGATACGACATGCTCTTTTTTCCAGTCATTCCTATTTCGGATCAGTCGTGGTCGTACAAACTCTACCGACGGTATGGACGAATCCCTTGCTTCATCCAGATATGTAAAAGATCCTAGTCGCACTTAAAAGCCGAGTACTCTACCGTTGAGTTAGCAACCCCAAGCCAAAAAGGAAATTCTATAAATCTAATCAAAACCAAACTAAAGATTGCATGACACAATCAAAACATTGAACTAAGAACTAATAAAAAATGAAGGAAAGAAAAACGAAAATCTATGGAACGAAGATGAAATGGATCTTTTTCTTTTTATCCACGATCTAATTATATTTGTTCAATAGACTGTTGTCAAGATAAATGTTGAGAAAAAAATACAATACAAAAACGACAAGAAACTCCATTCGAAATTACTAAGAAAAAAAGAAGGACTTGTGTTGGATTGGCACTACATGGATTATCTACATAGATAATAGATAGATAAAAACGAAATGGAAATAGCAAATATGAAAACAATATATTGGAATTAATTAATCACGAAGTTGACAAAGCAAGTTTAATCTCATTCTTTAGAACTGCAAAGAAAACCATCCAATTAAAGGGAAGATCAGAATTTTCTATTTGTAGATCCAAGTTCTTGAGTTATTCTATTCATTTGAAGATTTTTCTATCAATATCAAACCAATACAAGGTATTTTCATTCTTATCATGTGATTTTAGAGGAACAATAAAAAATGGGTTCTGATTAGAGTAAGAAAGAGAATAGTAAAGAAAAGTTATAAAAAATTAGATTAGATCCGAGTCATACCCACACTTTTTTTTCTTTCATTTTGATTGATTAAGAAAAAGTTCCCTAAAAACATCCGCCTTCTTTGAAATATCATGAACAGTTCCTGTCGGTTTAGCCCCCTTTTCAAGGAAATAGAGAATAGCGGGAACATTTAAATGGGTTTGATTCCTTATCGGATCATAAAAACCCACTTTACGAAGATCTCTTCCTTCTCTTCGGGCTCGAACATCAATTGCAACAATTCGATAAACGGCTCATTGGGATAGATGTAATACCCCCCCCCAGAACCGTATAAGAAGTTTTCCCCTCGTACGGCTCACGAAAAAATGATTCGAAATTCTATAATTTGAATGCCAAGTAGATCCCTAAAATCATTAAAGAAATATAATCACAATAAAGCCCTTTCTTGTTTCTAAAAAAACAAAAAAGACATTCGTACTCATAACTCAAGTTAGATAACTCTCAAATAGTTCAAAGAATGACCTTAGGAATTTCAGTTATTGAGCGGGCTCGAACCCCTTTCTGTCTCGTTTAGAAGTTTTTTTCTTTTCTAGCTATTAAGACAATTGAAAAAAGTCTTTCCTTGTTCCACGATCTTTTATCTTTGCTTTGAATCCTTGGGTTTAGACATTACTTCGGTGATCCTTAATCATTTCAAAATGGCAGCAACATACCCTTTTTTTATGATTTCTTATATCAAAGAATCATTCGAATGATTGATTCCCACTTTATACACTTTGAATCAAAAGAGTTTTACCAATTCGAAAAAACGGGTTTGAAACGTGTTCGAATTCAATCCTTTCGATTTATATCTTGAAGATAAACTTACGAAGTTGTTCCAACTTATTCATTGACACTCACCCTAGATCCTTGCCCCTGAGAAATCAATACTTTCTACTCGAGCTCCATCATATTATGTACTATTTGAATTATAATCGAGAGTAATAGAACAGAAGAAAAGATGTCGAGCCAAGGGCACCTTCATTGCTATCTAAAATGACGGATGTAAGAATCCACAGCTGATCATGTCCTTCAAGTCGCACGTTGCTTTCTACCACATCGTTTCAAACGAAGTTTTACCATAACATCCTATAGTTTAGAAATGGAATCATGAGTAGTCATTGGTTTGGTCAGTACTACTTATATAGTAATGCATTTTACGTGTATATGGGTGGCGAAATTCTGTTCTAAGGAAATCCTCACGAAGAATTTAACTTAAATCCCCTAATCCCAAATTTTATTGTATATTATTGTATAAAAAATATTGTATTATATTTATATAATTATAGAAGAATAGAATTCTATAATAAAAATACAATAGAAATAAGATGAATAAACGAGTCCTGTTTAATAAATCTGCATCTTCGAGTACCGAGAACTCACAGGAAATCATGGAAAATATTGAAAAAAAAAATTCCTACTTGGACATCATTATTTGAATACAGTACATTTTTTTCAGCCTATCCTAAGATAGAAAAATACATCTTTCTTTTCGAATTCAACCATCAATAGGTTAAGGAAAATAGCTAAGTAAAAAAAAAAGCAAATTCCGGTTTTTTATGAAGTAGATAAAAAGAGTTCTATCTGTGAAAAATTTTTCTTCCTTATTGCTTTATCTGATTAAATAAATAGGAATCGAACGAGTAAAGGATTTCCGTATCTATTCGCTAAATTAAACAACTGTCAACTTAATTATGGATTCACTATTTCAATTAAAAGGATCACAAGCATTTATCACAAAAAGAAAAACACTGTTGTTACTGAAATAGAACGATACATTGAAGTCCCCACTTGAAAGTCAATTTTCTGTAATCTTTCCATAAAGTGACTAGAATCGACGAATCACCTCCTCTCAAAATTGTTATCTATATCTATATTTAGAATTATTAATTCATTTTTGGAATTAGAGCAAAAATAGAAATACCTACAAAAAGAAGGTTCAAAGAAAAAAGCATCTGTTACGTATGTAATTTACTTGATCTTTTAGTAATGAGGTTTCATAGAACAGATCAAGGTATTAAAATGGATACTTTTCGTTATGGAGATGATGAAGCATAAATAAAAAGCAGGCTTTTTTCCGAGATGCACGAGGTGAGCTAGTCTAGATATAAAAAAAGGATTCGGATTAAGCTCTTGTTCCTAGTTTTTATTTTACCCCACTAGAGTCTTGTCTGAAGAGACTTAATACCCTTGATTGAATTCAATTTCTACCAAGAAATCTCTTTTATTTTAATCTTTAAATTAAGGGAGCCAGCGGATACAGTTTTTCTAAGTACTTACCTTGTTATTGTAAATAAACGGGGGTTTTGAAAAAAAAAAAAATCTTTCTTTATTCACATATAATCCATATCCTCTGGGACGGAAGGATTCGAACCTCCGCATAGCGGGACCAAAACCCGTTGCCTTACCACTTGGCCACGCCCCACTGCATTGAAATTCTTCACTAATAAACACTACTGTTAGTATTGGTTATTCGTCAATTCCAGCCAAAATTTCTATGGAATGAATAATTTTTACCACGTGTCGATATAGAATTATATAAAAATGGATTGATCATTACATATAATTGAATTAAGATATAAGATATTGTATGAAATTCAAATTTCTTCTATTTAAAATTTGAATTGAAAATGGAAGGATTTTTATTGGGGTAAGTTCAAAGAAAAAGAAGGGTTTTTGAGTCTATTTTAATTTCTTCATTTTCCCTTATATCAATAACTCAATCAAAAAGCAATTATCTCCAAGAACAAAAAACTTTTGTTATGCTTAATATCTTCAGTTTGAGTGGTATCTGTCTTAATTCTGACCTTTATTCGATTCATTTTTTATTTGCCAAATTACCTGAGGCCTACGCCTTTTTAAATCCAATTGTAGATCTTATGCCAGTTATACCCCTGCTATTTTTTCTCTTAGCCTTTGTTTGGCAAGCTGCTGTAAGCTTTCGCTGAGCTATTTAATAGAATACTGTTCTAGAAAAAAACTATCCTAGAAAAATGCATGCTTTATTCGATAAAAATGCTAACAATTGATAAGATCAGATAGAGCTCTTGGTGCAAATAAAATAGTTGCGCTAAATCTGGATCACCTCATTTCTGCATTCTGACCCTTTTCCGGTGAAAAACTCGAGTGGGTTACTCAAGAATTAGCTATTTTTGTTTTAGATATTAAAAAAACTTTTGGTAATGAAAGAGTCTTCTTCCAAATATTACAAATGAATTTATGAAAATTCATTTTTTTTTTGAAACTGCTTCATTTCTTAGTATCAAAATAGTTAGGATATGTGGTATAAAAATGGCGAATCTATTCTCTTTTTTATAAAAAAAAATGATATTGGAGATTGTGTAATGCTTACTCTCAAACTCTTCGTTTACACAGTAGTTATATTCTTTGTTTCTCTCTTCATCTTCGGATTCCTATCTAATGATCCAGGACGTAATCCTGGACGAGAAGAATAAAAAACTAGGATAAGACTTTTTCCTTTCTTTTGCTTTATTTTCAGATTTTCTTAGAATTTTTTTCGATTTACTCCTTTAAATAGGAATTTTACTTTAACAAAATAAAAAGGATTTCCTTTCCGATAAATATTAAAGAAAACGAAAAGATAACTTCAACGGAAACGGAAAGAGAGGGATTCGAACCCTCGGTACGAATCGCTCGTACAACGGATTAGCAATCCGACGCTTTAGTCCACTCAGCCATCTCTCCAGTTGAAAAAGAATAAGTACTATGTTATATTACTTAACATGTATAAGGTAAGGATTGAAAAGAGTATTTCTTCTTGATTTTTCCTTTATTATATAAATCTAAAGAAGGTTTAACCGCAATCCCATGATTTTTTTTTGATAAAGTAAGAGTAAGGGCTTTTTCATTCCCACGGCCTGGCCGGGTTAGTACCTAGCCGGGCCTTTTCAAAATACTTTAGTCTAAAAGGGATTATTCTTTTTTTTTTTTTTTACTAGATATAGTTGGAACTAATTCCGAAAACTAGACGTAAAAAAAAAAAGAAAGGATAATAAAAAGGATCCTCTCCTTTTTATTTGAGAAATTCTTTACTTGAAAAAAGGGGGTTAAATTATTTAACCGTGGATTCTTCCATCAGATATTTTTAGGTTATAACTGAAGTTATTTTATCGAACCCTAATTGGTCAAAAACCCTCGAGCAAAAAAAGATAGAACAGGTTATTTAACTAATCCCTTTTATTAATAATTTAATAATTAGAGTCACCTGAGAAAAGGCATCAACACCCTATTTTTGCTGATACCGCTACAATTTTTTTTGTTCGACAAAAACCCATTTCTATACAATAATGACATTGTAGCGGGTATAGTTTAGTGGTAAAAGTGAGATTCGTTATATGAATCCCCTAATAGTTAAGGGGTCCTTCGGTTTTCTTTGTATTCCGAACAAAAACTTTATTTCTTAAAAAGGATTTAACCCTTTACCTCGCAATGACAAATTCGAGGACAAATCCACATTCTCGTGATTTTTATCCAAATTTGAATTAAAAATTTGAAAATTGGATTCTGAAATTACGAAACAGAATTGTTATTGAATTGGATTAATACTTCCAATTGAATGAGTATGAGTAAAAGATCCATGGATAAAGTAAAAAACTTTCTAATCGTAACTAAATCTTCTATTTTTATTTGTCGAGGGAAAATTGAAGCAAAATAGCTATAAAATGATGACTTTGGTTTACTATAGACATCAACATATTCGTTTAGCTCGGTAGAAAAAAGGCTTTTCCTCAGGATTCTCTCCACTAGAAATAGAGAACGAACTAACTAGAAAGATTTTTCTAATCTTCCTCTTATAGAGGGATCATCTATAAAGCGAGCTGTCTTGAATGTATTCAAGATAGAAAAGCTGACATAGATGTTATGGGTCAAATTTTGTTGCTTTTTTTTTTCGTTCACAGCTTCAATCATGGAATTTCTCCATCTTCCATAAAGGAGCCGAATGAAACCAAAGTTTCATGTTCGGTTTTGAATTAGAGACGTTAAAAATCCTGAGTTGACGTCGACTATAACCCCTAGCCTTCCAAGCTACCGATGCGGGTTCGATTCCCGCTACCCGCTTTTTCATTTTTTTCTATATTTATCTATTTATATTCTATTTACTTTCTATATATATTTTTATATCTATAATATAAGTAAATAAATATAGAAATAGAATTGAATGAAATAGAATACATCATTGAAT